CTCTTTCGCCGTTCAAGAATTCTTGTTTAGGCAGTTCATATCATCCACACATAGTGATCTAAGATTTCAATTCTTCCATGTTTCAGCAGTAGCATATTGTTCCATGGAGCTAAGGCCAAAAAGATGGAAGAAACAAGTGTTTCCACGACTCTACCATCCGGCCAATTCTGTTCCACTTAATCCCCTTTTCATGGGCACATATCTTTACGGCTAAGGAATGGGGAATCTTTCTCCTGTTACATGAATCAAATGTTTCATTTCATCCGGGAAAAGCCATCTCTTTCTCAACAATGTCTTTGTCATTTGATCCAATAACGTTCCGTTAGATAGGAACAGATTTGATAAATACTGATAACTCTCGGATAGAGTATTAGAACGGAAAGATCCATTAGATAATGAACTATTGGTTCTAAACCATCTCTGGCGATGAATCAACAATTCGAAGTGCTTTTCTTGCGTATTCTTGATGAACCAGCGTTTATATATAGATGTAGGAGGATTTGTTTGGGAAGCAATGAGCCCCTTTGACATCTCTTCATCTGCAAAGAATTCTCGACGTGAAAACACAGAGACAGAGGGCTGATCTTTGAATAGGGAAAAGGATGGATCCGCAGGGTCCCAAATGAATTGGCTTGTTCGAAAAAAGCCTTGTTCTTTGGAAGATCTATCTCGTGTCTGGTACTGCATGGTTCCACTCTGCAAGAACTCCGAATCATTCTCTTGAAGCTCATCCTCTTTATGATAAATGATCCATTTGCCCCGAAATGACCCAGTCCAATAGGGAAATCCCAATTCAGTGGGCCTTTCGATACAATCAAATCGCCATATTCTAGGAGCCCAAACTATGTGATTGAATAAATCCTCCTCTATCTGTTGCGGATCGAGGGCCCCTTCCCCTTCTTCAAACTCCGATTCGTATTTTTCATATAGAAATCTCTGATCAACGATAGAACAAGATCCATTTTGCATCATATCTAACTGATTCCTTGGTTCGGACCGAAGAAGTAATGTCACTCGATTATTATCAAACTGACTGCAAGATTTTTCTGTCCGTGAGGATCCCGCCAGAGCCAGAGCGCCTTCTACTTCTAATAGTAATAATAGTAATAGGCCATGAACTAGATCAGAATCGTTCTCGACGAATCCATAAGAAGTGATCCAATTTTTTTCATCGTGTCTGGATGAAGACCAAAGATCTTGAGCGACCGATCCGGCAGAACAACTCAAAAGATAAAGAAGTATCGTTAATTTCTTCATGCTCGTTCCAAGTTCGAAGTACCATTTGTACAAATAAGAATCCCCTCCCTTACATGATTTCTTCTTCATATAGATAGATATAGGATCTATGGGGCAATTACTTAGAAATACATTTTGTGTAACAGCCCTTCCTATCTGATAGAAAAGGATCCCATGATCCTGAACCGATCTTATCTGGGATCGAAAATCCCAAGTTTTTCTATGAAGAGCTGATCTAATTGTATTAGTTTCTATAATGGATTTCTTCTGTGTAATACTAATTGATAGGGCCTCATTGATAAGTGCTACAAGATCTCGCGCATTGGAACCCATGGTTATGGACCCGAATCCGTTAGTATGGAACATCTTCTTTTCCAAGTGAAATCCTCTAGTATATGAAAGAATGAAAAAGTGCTTTCGTTGTTGTGGAAGAAGAAGCCTTCGTATCTTAATGCATGTATTGAATTTATTTGGAGCTATTAGAGCGGGATCCACTTTTTGGGGAATATGAGTCGAAGCAATAACAAGAATCTTTCCAGTGGAACATCTTTCACAATCCCTGGAGAGATAGTTCTCTAATAGATCGAGGGATAAGTAATTCGACTCATTCACATGCAGATCATGAATGTTTGGAATCCATATTATGCAAGGAGACATTGCTTTTGCTAATTCGAATTGAAGGGTGATATCAAATCGGTCTATTTTCGTCGTCATATACATAGTTAGCACATTCGTCATAGTTAGCAGCTCCGTATCAATATCAAGGTCATCATTACTATCATCAATATCGTCACTATCATCAATATCGATATCATCAATAGGTTTAGGCTTGTCATCCAGGAACTTGTTCGGAAATACCGTAATGAAAGGAACATAGGAGTTTGTCGCTAGGTATTTGACCAAACAGGATCGTCCAGTTCCTATAGAACCTATCACTAAAATACCTCTAGAAGGGGATAGGGCTAAGCGGAGCGAAAAGGGTTTTCCATGAGGAGATGGGGAATGAAAAATATTAGCCCCACACAAGGTTTGTGAATAAGTGATTGTATGATAATGAGCAAGGAATATCCGTCTTTCTGCTAAACAGGATCTATTGAACTCATAATTCATTAGATCCTTTTGATGAATGTCAACTAAGTATCGTAAGGAAATTGATCCCGGTTGTTCAATCATTTGATAACCAGAGTCATTCTTTGATAAATGATCACTATGAGTCAGACTCAATAGAATTTGATCAATCCTTTTTTCTGTCGTTAAGGTGGAG